AGATCCATTTGTATAAAGAGTAGTGAATGAGAAAGATAAGGAGTTTTGAACCGCTAACGAAAAAAGGATAAATCAAAAGGATACAATAAATAATTAGGGAGTCAAATTGTCTTTTTGGGGATAGAGGGACTTGAACCCTCACGATTTTTGAAATCGACGGATTTTCCTCTTACTATAAATTTCATTGTTGCCGGTATTGACATGTAGAACGGGACTCTATCTTTATTCTCGTCCGATTAATCAGTTCTTCAAAAGATCTATCAGATTATGGAGTGAATGGTTTGATCAATGGATATTCGATTCTTTCTTCAATATGGAATCGATTCATACCAATTCTTCTGTATTATGTATACAGGTTTATCCTTCATCTTTTCTGAAGTTTCGATAGAAGGATTCCTCTACCAATGTAAGACAATCAACTCCATTCGTTAGAACAACTTCCATCGAGTCTCTGCACCTATCCTTTTTGATTTTCGCTTTCTGAATCTTTGTTTGTTTTCGGAAAACGTGATTTGGCTCAGGATTACCCATTTTTATTAATTCCAGGGTTTCTCTGAATTTGAAAGTTCTCACTTAGTAAGTTTCCATACCAAGGCTCAATCCAATTAAGTCCGTAGCGTCTACCGATTTCGCCATATCCCCCTTTTTGAGATGAAAATATCATTGTGATCTCGTTCCCTTTTTTCTTTCATTTATAGCGGAACAGTTGAATTCATTAGATAGATGGCGATTCCTGTCTCGAAAAAGTGTTTTCTCCTCTTTGTCTTTGATTTCTTGTCTATCTTCTTTCATATTCTATTCTATATCTATAGGAGGCTCCTATTCGGTCCAATCAAAAACTATTTTATCATTTCTGTATCCGCAATTCAATATAGGTGGATACATACCCTAAACATCTGTCTCTCTTCCACTCCTTTCCCCAAAAAATTTCGAATACTTGAACGGTCGATTCTTTTTTTTTTTTTTTTATTGTGATAAAAATTTTTTTATTATATATCGCTACATTAACATTAATTGTTATGTTCTATATAATAATATAAAATAGAATATTTAACAGTTATTTGAAATTCTATATTCTAGTCTTTAATCTTTAAATTATTAATATTAATTAAATATATTCATAATCATAATAGCGAATATGAATAGCCAAGAATGTAAATAGTTAATAGCAAAATTCTGAGAGTGAATTCTTATGTATGTCGAATTTATGCTATGTGAGCCTGCTTAGCTCAGAGGTTAGAGCATCGCATTTGTAATGCGATGGTCATCGGTTCGATTCCGATAGTCGGCTTTTCTCTATTTATTTTATTCGATTCGATGTTTTACATGATTGATAATGCATCTTTGAAATCACAGAATATTGAAAAAAAGTGTCTTCCTCTTTTCGCAAAAGCCAATTATTTTTTATGTTATAGGAATTTCCAATTATCTCATAAAAAGAATCCCTTTCTTTTTCTATATATAGAATATAAAGATCTGGATATTTATCCAACTCATCTTTTCTTTAATAGAATAAATTTGTCTTTATTTAGAATTTAGTTCATTTTTAGTTTAGATTTATTATGTAGAATGAAATTTCATCAATAAGAATTAATAATAATAATTAAATATAAATAAGAAGAAGGAGTCTTTATGTCGCGTTACCGAGGTCCTCGTTTCAAAAAAATACGTCGCCTGGGGGCTTTACCAGGGCTAACTAATAAAAGGCCCAGAGCTGGAAGTGATCTTAGAAACCAATCGCGTTCCGGGAAAAAATCCCAATATCGTATTCGCCTAGAAGAAAAACAAAAATTGCGTTTTCATTATGGTCTTACAGAACGACAATTACTTAAATACGTTCGTATCGCCGGAAAGGCAAAGGGGTCAACAGGTCAGGTTTTACTACAATTGCTTGAAATGCGCCTGGATAACATCCTTTTTCGGTTGGGTATGGCTCCGACTATTCCGGGAGCTCGCCAATTAGTTAACCATAGACATATTTTAGTCAATGGTCGTATAGTAGATATACCAAGTTATCGCTGCAAACCCCGAGATACTATTGCGGCGAGGGATGAACAAAAATCTAAAGCTCTAATTCAAAATTCTCTCGATTCATCCCCTAATGAGGAATTGCCAAACCATTTGACTCTTCAAGCATTCCAATATAAAGGATTAGTCAATCAAATAATAGATAGTAAGTGGGTCGGTTTGAAAATAAATGAATTGTTAGTTGTAGAATATTATTCTCGTCAGACTTAAACCTAAAAAAAAAACTAATAAGAATAAGTAAGAATAAGGGTTCGACTCCATTTTGCTCCCTTTCGGCGAAGTAAATTAACCTAAGGTTAAGATAAATAAGGGTTTGATCCGTATTTTTCTTCCGTTTAGGTGTCATAGACCGAGAGGGATATTTTCATTCCTTGTCTACTCTTTTCTTTAACAGTCTTTTCCGTACCACAGCCATTAGGAATAGAGAATCCATATCAAAGAAAGGTCTAACTGTTGGAATAGTCATATCCAT